TCTCAGAGTATCCATTCACCCGAAACTGATCTGCTTCAATTTCCACTTTCCGTAAGCGGGCCCGGGCTTTTTCCAGCTGTTCGATGGCCCCCTCACGCAGTTCTTCTGAATTTCGAATAGTATTCAAGATTCTCTGTTTTCGATTATCTAATAAATCACTTAATGAAAGTAGATCATCTTTCTGTTCATTTTAAAACTTCCATAATCCCTTCCCGAACCAAACATGAATCTTTCGATTCATTTGGCTCTCATGCTCAATTAAATTATCATAGCTTTTTTATGAATGTAATGAGCCTATCCTCTCTTCTTTAATCATAGTCAAAAAAATGAATCTAATACAAAAACAAAATACTTGGAGGACTCTTCTGACAAAATAAAAAAAAAAAATATGTAATTATCAGCAAAGTTGTTTCTTTTTTTTTTTCTTCATTTCAAATTCAAAAAATTCTTCTTACTTATACATAAGGCATAGGTCGTCAATTCAGCATTCGATAAAACAGAGAAAATGTCCATTTTTAGAAAAAGTGGTTCAAATTATTTTATCAAAATGAGTGTTCTATATCGATAAAATATTCACTTAAAAACCATCTCTATATTAACAGAATGGTCGAAAGAGTACCATGCTGTGCCTAGACTTCAAACGGTTTGCTTTAACCATCTTAAGAGCCCTACCTTATTGGTTGCTAGAGAATCAAAGTGGATTTGCCAATGAATCACGAAATGCTATGGTTCTTACATATAATTTCTTAAGAAGTAATTCGCGAGATCATGCACCTTTCTTTCCTAGTTATAACAGAAAAGGGTACAGCTGATTGGATACAGCCTATTCTTGAAATAAACAACTCACACACACTCCCTTTCCAAAAAAGATCAATACACCAATCACTACACTTAGATTTATTGGATTTGTTGCAAAAATATCGGTATTAAATCCGAAACTCCCGGCAGATGGCCAGTGGCCCAAAGAAACGAAAGAATCGGTTACATTTTTCATATAATCTCATCTCCTCTTATAGATAGACTAAAAAATCGACCAGAGTTCTTTTTCTATCACTTTGGTCCTCTTTGCTATTTATTCTTTTTTTTTTTGAAATCGAGTTGAAAAATCTTCGAGTTATGTTATCAAGTATGAACTACCCCTTGATTGTTGCAACATCTCCTAAAAAGAGTTTGCGGCTGGGAAGGGTGAAAGTGAGTCGGTATACTAATTGCTCATCTGCAAATCAGCCCTTCCCATAGGTTATTTTCTCAACGACTAAGGAATTGTCGGAGTGAACTATTGATCTAATTTGAAAAAGCAAACGACAAGTCCAAGTCAATAAAATAGGAAAAATACATATTTTTCCTATTTCTAAGATTAAATAATTAAACAAAAGGATTCGCAAATAAAAGTGCTAATGCTACAACCAATCCATAAATCGTTAAAGCTTCCATAAAAGCTAGACTAAGCAATAGAGTACCTCGTATTTTTCCCTCTGCCTCGGGCTGTCTCGCGATCCCCTCTACGGCTTGACCCGCAGCAGTCCCTTGACCAACTCCAGGTCCAATAGAAGCAAGCCCTACGGCCAATCCAGCAGCAATAACGGAAGCAGCAGAAATCAGTGGATTCATGATAAGTTCCTCGTACCAACAAAAAGAAAAAGAAATGGTTAATGATACAATCAACCACTGAATTATGACTGAATTATTCCATCGATAGGATTCATACAGTCAAAGTAACTAAGAACTTCGAGTTTTAGTAAAAAAATTAGTGAATCATCAGAACTACTTCGATTTCTTTTTTTTTTTTTTCATTTCTATCCACAGAGTTTTTGTGAATCCATAGAACTTTCGTTCTTCCATTTCTTGGTTCCGAACTGTTACTTCACTTCTTCCATCTTTTCTTGATTCCATCTGGTTATTTAGTCAATTCACAGTCACAACGATCCGAAAGGGGAACCTCAGTAGTCGGGAAAATGAAATAGATCTTTAGTTCATATATAACTAGTCAATATCTATATCACATATACGTGTCTTTCTTCCATAACGTAAACCATTAGATTCAATCAGATTTGAGAATCAATCTAACTCGCGTTTTTTTGTAAATTTTTTTCCCTTCTGTTTTCTTTTCTTTATGATTATTCAAACCGAATACAATCTAAATGGGCAAATTAAATTGATTAGGGCAAATTATTACATATAAATATGATTATTTGATTGATCTAAGTTCATGCAATTTATTATTTATTAATATTTAATTTTGGTCAATTGTTGAATAAAATCTACTGTAAAGGAGAATCCTTTTTCCTGTTTTTTATTTAATCACACGTTGTAAACATATATCTTCTAATAAACATATATCTTCTAATTTGAATAAGATGATTGGCTGAATATAATAGAAAGTGAATATTGGTCGAGTAAAGGTAGGATATTAAGTGGACGAAAGGAGAATTTTAGGAAAAAGATCTTCGAGATCTCTTTCCTTTTTTTTTTTACAACTCTCTGATATCGTAATTTTTGA